CTTATCGAGCATGTTATGCCATTTTAAAATTGGTTTATTCTGCAGCAGCAAATGCTAATCACAATAAGGGTTTGAACGAAACAAGTTTAATCATTAGTAAAGCCGAAGTCAACGAGGGCACAACTGTGAAAAAATTAAAGCCCCGGGCTCGAGGACGGGGTTATCCTATAAAAAGATCCACTTGTCATATAACTATTGTATTGAAAGATATATCTTTAGATGAAGAGGAAGAAATAGATAAAAGGAAATTCTATAAATTAGAGCTGAGGAATACTTAAAGGAAGAATATTTTATATTATAAAAAATACAAATACGCTATATTATGTTATGCTTAAAAAAAATCGAATGAATAAAAAAAAAATACAAACAGATGTCAAGTTTCACGATATATATAGTAGTGGGGGATTATGGGACAAAAAATAAATCCACTTGGTTTCAGACTTGGTGCAACCCAAGGTCATCATTCTCTTTGGTTTGCACAACCAAAAAATTATTCAAAGGATCTACAAGAAGATCAAAAAATACGAGATTGTATCAAAAATTATGTGCAAAATAATATGAAAATATCCTCTAATGTAGAGGGAATTGCACGTATAGAGATTCAAAAAAGAATTGATTTGATTCAGGTCATAATCTATATGGGATTCCCCAAGTTATTAATAGAAGACAGGACTCGAAGAATCGAAGAATTACAGACGCATGTACAAAAAGAACTCAATTGTGTAAACCGAAAACTCAACATTGCTATTACAAGAATTGCAAATCCTTATGGGCACCCCAATATTCTTGCAGAATTTATAGCCGGACAATTAAAGAATAGAGTTTCATTTCGCAAAGCAATGAAAAAAGCTATTGAATTAACTGAACAGGCAGGTACAAAAGGGATTCAAGTACAAATTGCAGGGCGTATCGACGGAAAAGAAATTGCACGTGTTGAATGGATCCGAGAAGGTAGAGTTCCTCTACAAACCATTCGAGCTAAAATTGATTATTGTTCCTATGCAGTTCGAACTATCTATGGGGTATTAGGCATCAAAATTTGGATATTTGTAGACGAGGAATAATAAGAACTTACTTGACTTCTATTTAGTTCTATCTGGTGATAAAACAAAAAACAAAAAATGGCAAACTCTTTCATTCTTTTTCTGGTAAATAATAAAAAAAAAAAAAAAGAACAATTCTATAAGGTTGAATAAAAATTCGATTAATCATTTGATATAATTGCTATGCTTAGTGTGTGACTCGTTGGTTTTTTTAGGGTTGGGATTCAAAAAAATGGACAGCCCATAGTACAAACTGATAACTATAGAACTAATAACCAACTCATCACTTCGTGTTATCTGGATAGAAAGAACCAGTCAAGATATGATATATAAGTCATATCATTGTAGCAACTGAAATCTTTTTTACATAAACAAACAAAAAAAATCTGATTATGGGTTGTAAAGCAATATAAAGTATACAGATAAATGGAAGGGTGAGAGAAAGATAGAAAAAGAATATTAATGATATAGAATTCCAATATGTAAGGTCTATGAGTCATCTCATATAAAGGGAATGTAATAAAGCATCAATACTGATTGATCCATAATTAGACAAATCCGTGCATAGAACACAAAATCAAGAGCCCCGAGCCAATAAAGACTGAGAAGGTTGACTCAAGAATAAATTTAATTGGAGGCTCCGTTGTAAAATTCAGACCTAATCATTAATCGAGAAGTGGTGGGAACGACAGAACCTGTGAATGCATAAGATTCTATTGAAAACGAATCCTAATGATTCATTGAGTAGGATGGCGGAACGAACCAGAAACCTATTCATTTATTCTGAGAGGTCATGTCATAGACTAATCTTACAACTGAATGTTGAAAGAGTAAATATTCGCCCGCGAATTTTTTTTATTTCTAAATTTTAGTCGATTCGAAATAAAAGGAAAAACAAAATAAAGATTCATTATAGCGTTCTACCAAAACGACATTATCTATAAATAGAATACGTGTTAAATTATATATTAAAACACAAAAAATTTCTAATTTCTAATCGATTAGATCAAATTTCAAAGAATCCCACGATTCCATATATTATTAACCGTGTATTTTTTTTTTGTTTAATTATTTAAAATTGTTTAATTCGCGAGGAGCTGGATGAGAAGAAACTCTCGTGTCCGGTTCTGTAGTAGAGATGGATGGAATTGCTAAACAACCATCAACTATAACCCCAAAAGAACCAGATTCCGTAAACAACACAGAGGAAGAATGAAAGGAATATCTTATCGAGGTAATCGTATTTGCTTCGGTAGATATGCTCTTCAAGCGCTTGAACCCGCTTGGATCACATCTAGACAAATAGAAGCAGGGCGGCGAGCAATGACACGAAATGCACGCCGCGGTGGAAAAATATGGGTACGCATATTTCCAGACAAACCTGTTACAGTAAGACCTACAGAAACACGTATGGGTTCGGGGAAAGGATCTCCCGAATATTGGGTAGCTGTCGTTAAACCCGGTAGAATACTTTATGAAATGAGCGGAGTAGCAGAAAATATAGCTAGAAGGGCTATTTCAATAGCGGCATCTAAAATGCCTATACGAACTCAATTCATTCTTTCTGGATAGGAATGTAGAAACAAACGAAAGGGGTTTTTGGGATGAAAAAAAAAACAATTGCAGGTTTCTTTTTTTGTTTTGAACAAATAATATTTCTTTTTTTTTTTATTTATACCTTTGCATTGAAAAAGAAAAAACCGATAAAAAAATGATATGATTCAACCTCAAACCCATTTGAATGTAGCGGATAACAGCGGGGCCCGAGAATTGATGTGTATTCGAATCATAGGAGCTAGTAATCGACGATATGCTCATATTGGTGACATTATTGTTGCTGTAATCAAGGAAGCAGTACCAAATACACCTCTAGAAAGATCAGAAGTGGTCCGAGCTGTCATTGTACGTACTTGTAAAGAACTCAAACGCGACAACGGTATGATAATACGATATGATGACAACGCTGCGGTTGTTATTGATCAAGAAGGAAATCCAAAAGGAACCCGAATTTTCGGCGCGATCGCCCGGGAATTAAGACAGTTAAATTTCACTAAAATAGTTTCATTAGCACCTGAAGTATTATAGGGGAAGACCTTAATATAGTATTTGAATGAAATTGATTAAATTTATTTAATTTATTAGTAAATTGTTTATCTATCACGTATATATCTTTAATAATTCATAAATAAAAAAAAAAAAAAAGAATTCATAAATATTAAAAAATTCAGAAAAAAAGAAAAAGAGCATGTTGATTATATCAAAATTCGGGGGAAACAAAAATCTTAGTTTATCATGAGTAAAGACACTATTGCTGACATAATAACCTCTATACGAAATGCTGACATGAATAAAAAAAGAACAGTTCGAATACCATCTACTAACATCACTGAAAATATTGTTAAAATCCTTTTACAAGAAGGTTTTATTGAAAACGTGAGAAAACATCAAGAAAGCAATAAATATTTTTTGGTTTTAACCCTACGACATAGAAGAAATAGGAAAGGACCATATAGAACTGTTTTAAATTTAAAACGGATCAGTCGACCCGGTCTACGAATATATTCTAACTATCAACGAATTCCTAGAATTTTAGGCGGAATGGGGGTTGTAATTCTTTCTACTTCTCGAGGTATAATGACAGACCGAAAGGCTCGACTAGAAGGAATCGGCGGAGAAGTTTTGTGTTATATATGGTAATCTTTCTAATAGCCGACACGGTCATATTTGTGAAAAAAGAGAAAGGACAAGTTTATAATATTATCCCTCTTACATTAGTTGATACTTCAAAGCGGTTTTACCTGGAATGAAACAACAAAAATGGATTCATGAGGGTTTAATTACTGAACAACTTACCGATGGTATGTATCTTCCGGATTCGTTTAGATAACAAAAAAATTTTTCTGGTTTTTGTTTCGTAAAGGATTTCATGTAGTTTTATACGTATACTACCAGGAAATAGACTCAAAATTGAGGTAAGTCCTTATGATTCAACCAAAGGGCGTATAATTTAGAGACTCCAAAGCAAAGACTTGAATGATTAGGCGGTTTTTTCAATTTCAACATTCTTTCGTGAGGATACAATTCGAAATTAAAAATTTCAAGAAACTTATTTTCTTCCAATTAAGTAGATTCGGTATTAAAAAAAGGAATGACAAATATGAAAATAAGGGCCTCCGTTCGTAAAATTTGTGAAAAATGTCGATTGATCCGTAGGCGGGGACGAATTATAGTAATTTGTTCTAACCCGAGACATAAACAAAGACAAGGATAATCTTTCTAAAACAAAAAGACTCTCGAAATCTAAAGGACCCGATGTACAGATGTACAAATAAATAAATAAAATAAGTAAAAAAAAAAAAAAAAAACAAAGAATAAGGATCTGTTTTGACATGAATAAGGATCCGTTTTGACATGAAATGGATATATCCATATATCTCTGACTTATATTTATGAGATGATAAAATATGGCAAAACCTATACCAAAAATTGGTTCGCGTAGAAATAGACGTATTGGTTCACGTAAGAATACACGTAGAATTCCCAAGGGAGTTATTCATGTTCAAGCAAGTTTCAACAATACCATTGTGACTGTTACAGATGTACGGGGTCGAGTAATTTCTTGGTCCTCTGCCGGGGCTTGTGGATTCAAGGGTACAAGAAGGGGTACACCATTTGCCGCTCAAACCGCAGCAGGAAATGCTATTCGGACAGTAGTGGATCAAGGTATGCAACGAGCAGAAGTTATGATAAAAGGCCCGGGTCTCGGAAGAGATGCGGCATTAAGAGCTATTCGTAGAAGTGGTATACTATTAAGTTTCATACGGGATGTAACTCCTATGCCACATAATGGCTGTAGGCCTCCTAAAAAAAGACGTGTGTAAAAATAAACATTGAAGAAATTTCAAGAGAAATAAATAATTCAATGATTTGATCAAATAATATACTATGGTTCGAGAG